CTAGTCTAGTTACTTCGTTCTCTATTTCTACTGGCAGGATCCTGAGGAAAAGAATTTCGTTTCCACCGAGCTGAAACAATATGCGATGCGGGTGGTTCTAGTAAACCAAAACCATTCTCTTCCAGCTTGTTTGGCTTCAATTTCCCTTTTACAACACCAAAATAGAAGATCTAGTTACGATTGGAACTAAACTTTTGTATCTTCATCCATGGATCCTTAGTCATACTTATTCAATTGGAAGACTGGATCCAGTTCAAAAAAATTATGTTTCACGACTACATAATCCATTTTTATTTATTAAAAATAAAAATAAATTTCTAATAGGACTTTGGATACAAATCGTGAGAATGTATGTTCTTCCTCAAATATGCTATTGAGAGGTAAAGGATTAAACCTTTTTAAGAAATAAAGTTTTTGATCGGAGTATGAAAAAAAACGGAGATACCCCTTCCCTTAACTATTTAAGTTTTTAATAGAACGAATCACACTTTTACCACTAAACTATACCCGCTACATATACATTATTGTATATAAATGGACTATTTGTCGAACAAAGGAGTGAGACGCAATCAAGATAGGATCCAAATTATGGTGTTGACGCATATTTAGTCCTGTTAGCCAGGGACTTAAAAGGGTAAAGGGCACAAAGCTTTTCAAATTTTCGAATTTTTTAAATAACATACATAAATTTCAATAAGACTATATATATATATCCTTGTTTTGTTGGATTGCTAGTATTTTCGGATTGAAGGGGTCATTGAAGCTAGACAAAAAGAGGTACTGGCCTGGCCGGTACTTAACTAAGACCCGGCCAGGGCCGGGGGAATAAATCTTTCGTACAAAATCAAAGAAGTAAGGTATTCTTTCTATTGTATTGTAGATACTTGTTTCGAATCATTATCTAAATGTAATTCCTGATCAAATTCGTTCTTTATTTACTCTGAACTTACTTATTTTATATTAATGAAAAATAGGAAATTCCTAATATAAAATTTTATAATTGCATTTTATTTAATTATAAAATATTATAAAATAATAATTTATAATATTATAATATAATAATATTATATTAATATATATGTATATATGTAATATTAATATATATATGTATATATGTAATAGTAATAGTAATATATATTAATATTAATTCATAATATATGAAATATTAAAATAAAATAAAGAAAATATTGAATTCTCCATAATTTCTTTAATTTAAATTATTTCGATTTTCTTTTCCATTTGGAGTTTGGTTTGGAGAGATGGCTGAGTGGACTAAAGCGTCGGATTGCTAATCCGTTGTACGAATTATTCGTACCGAGGGTTCGAATCCCTCTTTCTCCGCTCGCTCTGATTACTCGACCCGCTTGATACTTTCGATTTCGAACTTTCAAAAGGAATTTCAATTCCTTGAATTTATCATAGGTAAATTTATAGAATAGATAAAATAATAAGAAAAGTTTAGAAAAAAAAATTATTCCTCACGTCCAGGATTACGTCCTGGATCATTAGATAAGAATCCGAAGATGAAGAGAGAAACAAAGAATATCACTACTGTGTAAACAAAGAGTTTAAGACTAAGCATTACACAACCTCCAAAATAATCTTATTTTCGAAAAAGGGAATAGATTACCTATTTTTTCTTTTCAACACATCTACTATTTTGTTTAATTTGTTTGTTTAATTTTACACGACCCCCTGCAAAACAAAAAAATTCAATTTTGGAAAAGAAAGTCATTTTTACGAATTTCTTTGTATTGTATGTAATAAGATTTTTCTTTCTTACTTACAACTTACAAAAAACTTCTTGTCATATCGACAATTAGGTATTGTACGGGACCTAGACCCAGTAAACTCTTTGCTCACTGAAAGGTGAGAACGAGTAAATAAGCTGATCCAAATTCATCTTTGCGGTTATTTAATATTAATATACAATAATATTAATATACAATAATTGAAATTTTTGAATCGAGGGTTTATAATAATAATGTAATACTTAGTCGATCTTATTCATTTTTCGAATTTTATTATCGAATAAATCATGAATAGATTTGGATTTGGCAAAATGAGTCTATTTGGCAAAGTATTAAAAATTTTATCGAAAACTTACAGCAGCTTGCCAAACAAAGGCTAATAGAAAAAAGAAAAGAGGTATAACAGGCATAACATCTACGATTGGATTGAAAACCGCATAAGCTTCGGGCAATTTGGCAAAGAAAAAACTGTTTGAATAAAGGACAGAATTAAGACAGATACAGATTAAGCTAAAGATATTAAACATAACAAACATTTCGTTCTTGTGTATTAGATAATTTTATTTTGATTGAATTATTTTTATAAGGGAAAAATGAAAAAGAAAGGAATTCTACTTTCATATATTATCTTAATTGAATTCTATGTAATGATCAATGAATTTTTTACATTATATATATAATTTATATGTCTTAAATCCTAGCAACAAAAATATGCTACATATGTATTTCATATGTATTTATTTTTCATATGTATTTATTATGTATTACGTATTATGTAATGTACTTTTTTGGGTATTTTTTTTTTTTTTGGGGGGGGGTTGACCAATAACTAATAAGACTAGTAGTCTTTACTAGTGCCAAAGGATAAAAATGGGGCGTGGCCAAGCGGTAAGGCAGCGGGTTTTGGTCCCGTTACTCGGAGGTTCGAATCCTTCCGTCCCAGATCCTATCTATCAGAAACAGAAGATAGGATCACACTGTATCCCACATAAAACAAAAAATCTTTAAGAGAACAAAAAGTTGTTCTGAATTCTTAGAATGTATTTTTTTTTCATTTTTAATTAAAATTCTTTTTTGGTTTATCATTCACATTCAGAATATGCTCGTACTATGTTATATTCATTTTTAAGTTAGTTACCCATTTAACTAAATTGAATATAACATATTCATCAAATGTGAATTATCACATAATGCATTCTGAATTGCAGCGTGAAACAAAGGCATCCCTCTTCCCTTCCACACAACGCCTAAAGTAAAAAATCGGTATCCCAATTTTTCTATGTGGAGATGATACTAAAGAGTAGCGAGTTTTTGTTACTAATTTCATCAGTTTCATCATCAGTCTTAGAAAACCTCTAAAGTTGTGGTATGGTAACAAAATAGGAGAATTGTCGGAATTCCATTTCTTTCTATCTTATATCTTAGATTCCTCAAATAAAAATTATTGTAAATATATGTTTGTAAATCCATGTAATGTAAAGTAAGGATTGGGGGAAATTAGTATATTTCATATACTTGTACTTGAACTTTTTTATGAAATTGATGGAAAAATTGTCGAACCTGAAGTAAAACAAAATACAAAAAAATCCATATACCATATAACCATAAAAAATCCATATGATCATATCATATAAAATAAACAAGGTAAAATCCTATACTCATATATATAATATAATTGTAATTATATAATTGTAAATAATTGTAATATGTTTAATAATATTTTTTTTTTTTTTTTTTTTTTATTTAATAATATTTAATATTTTTTTTATGAACTCTTGGTTGGTACTTGAAAAAATATGATAAATCAATAGTTTCTAGAAATTTACGACCTTTTGTTTTGGGGTCGTTGGACGAGTTTATTTGATTAATAATGGATTTTGCTCCAGTTTTTTAAACTAAACATATTAAATTAAAATTAAGAAATTTTAGTTTTATAGTTTTTTTGTTTGTTATGTTTGTTATATTATATAAATATGTATCCTTCATGATTGACCATCTTGAACAATCTGTTGGAGATGTAAATGAGTCTTTAGCAAACGTTTTTTTTTTATAAATATGTTTTATTCATATGATAGAATATCGAGGTAAATAAATTTGATCCTTACTGAACTTTATCCTTATCCCAGATTCGCAAAAAGTATATAGAATACTTTTCTATCCATAGGTAGAAAGTATGGACTATTATATACTGCTTGTTGAGCCAATGACTATTCATGATTACACATATTAAATGAAATATATTTAAGGTTAAATATATTTCATCGTGGTTTGAAATTCAATTGAATTTTATTTTTTTATATTAGAGGAATGTTATGGTAAAACTTCGTTTGAAACGATGTGGTAGAAAGCAACGTGCGACTTGAAGGACATGATCGGCTGTGGATTTTTACATCCACCATTTTCCATAAAAATGAAGATGCTCTTGTCTCGACATAATTTGTTCTGTTCCGTTAGGAATCTAATTTGTCTTAGATTGATAGTACGTGATGGAGCTCGAGTAGAAAAGATTGATTTATTTATCAAGGGGAAGAATCTAGGGTTAGTGCTAATCAATCAATAAGTTAGACCAACTTTGTAAATATATCCTCAATATCAATATAAAAAAATCGAAAGGTTTAAACTTGAAACAAGTAAAAAAAAAAAAAAACTTTTTTTTTTCAATAAAAAGAAAGGTGTATCCTAGGAAATCAATTCTTCGTATTCTATTTCTATGGGTATTCCATTTATATAGAAGAAAATAACAAAAAACAAAAGGTATGTTGCTGCCCTTTTGAAAAGGAGTAAGGATCACCGAAGTAATGTCTAAATCCAATGATTTTACAAAAGAAAGATAAAGGATTCCGGAACAAGGAAACACTATTTTCAATTGTCTCAAGAAAGGGATCAGAATAATTGACTCGGGATGAGACAAACAAAAGAGGTTAGAGACGGCTCAATAAATGTTTAAGGATTCCCCTGGGACTATGTCAGAATTACCCAACTTGAGTTATGAGTACGAATGAAATTTTTTTTTCTCGAGTTCGAGCCGTATGAGGATAAAACCTCTTATACGTTTCTGGGGGAGATTGTTTATGTGCATCTATCCCAATGAGCCATCTATCGAATCGTTGCAATTGATGTTCGATCCCGACGAGAAGGGAGAGATCTTCGAAAAGTGGGTTTTTATGATCCGATAAATAATCAAACTTATTCAAACGTTCCTGCTATTCTATATTTCCTTGAAAAAGGTGCTCAACCAACAGGAACTGTTTCTGACATTTTTAGGAAAGCAGATTTATTTAAAGAAAAAATTTCGAGTTAAAGTTAATTAGTTAAAATGAAAAGTTAATTAAAAGAAAAAAGACCAAAATAAAGAAAAAAAGACCAAAATAAAGAAAAAAAGGGGGGAGGAATAAATATATATATAGTGTAATTATTTACTTACAATTTATTATATATAATCTGTCCTTTTCCTGTTATAGGAATCCAGCAACAAACAAGGAATTAATCTTGTTTATCCTTTATTGATTGAATAAACCTGTCTGTCTTTATCTCTTCCTTATTTTATAAAAATTTCTGATTTATTTATATTTTTTTTTTGTTTGTGCCAATCCAACAAAAATCTTTATTTGATTTACTTCAGTTTTTTATTCGTTTTATCACCATTCTAGTCATATTTATATTGACAATGTTATATTGAACAAATATAATTGATCGTAGATAAAGAAATCTCTTTATCCTGACCCTATCCTATATTGTATTATTGGATTTGGTTTTCAATTCACTTCAGTCAAATGACGGGTTTGTATTGCCGGGTTTGTTTACTGTCATAGAAGATGTTTTTTTTTCCTTAACTCGGGTTAAATAAAAAAATGTATAAATAAACAGTTGGTCCGTCGGAATTTTGGCATTTCTATTAGGAATTTGGTGTTTTTTACTATGATCTATACATTTTTTTCTAATTGATCAATAAATCAACAAGAAAGATTTGTTCTTAGTTCAATGTTTTGATGGGGTCGCGCAGTCTAATTCAATTGGTTTTTTATTTCGATCGTATCTACATATCCAACTTTTGTTTTGAAGGGTTGGGTTGCTAACTCAACGGTAGAGTACTCGGCTTTTAAGTGCGACTATGATCTTTTACACATTTTGATGAAGCAATAAATTCGTCCAGACTTTTGGTAGAGTCTATAAGACCACGACTGATCCTCAAAGGTAATGAATGGAAAAAGCAGCATGTCGTAATACGTAATATAATAAAATAATAGATTTATTATTTTATTTTCATTGAAAAAATTTCAAATTAAAATGAAAGTGAAATTAAGAATTTCTCCTTACTCAATTCTTACAATTTTTTTTGGTAGGGAAGTGGACAAAACAAATTCAAATTTATAGTTTGGTCTAGTGAATAAATGGATAGAGCTTCATGGCTCCAATTCCAATTCTGATAAACCAAAAAGCAACGAGCTTATGTTCTTAATTTGAACTAAATGATTACCCGATCTAGTTAGACGTTAAAAATGGATTAGTGCCTGGTACGGGAAAGGATGGGGTCTCCCGTGAGGAGACCATTGATTCTTTTTTTTTTTTTATGAATCCTAAATATTGATTATTATGGGTTAGAGACGAATGTGTAAAAGAAACAGTATACTGATAAAGATAATTAATTCCAAAATCAAAAGAGCAATCAGGTTGCAAAAATAAAGGGTCATTATCCTCTTGTAATTATAACGAAGATAAACCATTTTTGATAGAAAAAGGGGAGTAAAAAAACCTATTGATTGGATTCCCTCTTTCCTTTACAGGTTTTTTATTATTATTGTATATATACATAATCTTCTTTATTATACATAATACTCTGTTTTGACCATATTGCACTATGTATCAGTTATTTTATAACTCAAGAAGTTCCTTCTACCTCTGCTTCACGTGGAAATATAAATGGAAGAATTACAAGGATATTTAGAAGAAGATAGATCTCGGCAACAACAGTTTCTATATCCACTTCTCTTTCAAGAATATATTTACGTATTTGCTTATGATCATGGGTTAAATAGTTCAATTTTTTATGAACCCCAAAACTCCTCGGGTTATGACAATAAATTTAGTTCAGTACTTGTGAAACGTTTAATTATTCGAATGTATCAAAAAAATTATTTGATTTATTCGGTTAATGATATTTACCAAAATATATTTGTTGGGCATAACAATTATTTTCATTTTTTTTCTCAGATTCTATCTGAAGGTTTTGCAGTCATTGTAGAAATTCCATTTTCGCTGCAGTTAATATCTTCCCTTGAAGAAAAAGAAATACCAAAATCTCACAATTTACAATCTAGTCATTCAATATTTCCTTTTTTAGAGGATAAATTATTGCATTTAAATTATCTTTCCGATATACTAATACCCTATCCCGTCCATATGGAAATCTTGGTCCAAATGCTTCAATCCTGGATCCAGGATGTTCTCTCTTTACATTTATTGCAGTTCCTTCTCCACGAATATTATAATTGGAATAGTCTCATTATTCCGAAAAAATCTATTTACGTATTTTCAAAAGAAAATAAAAGACTATTTTGGTTCTTATATAATTTATATATATATGAATACGAATTTCTATTAGTGTTTCCTTGTAAACAATCCTCTTTTTTACGATTAATATCTTCTGGAGTCCTTCTTGAGCGAATACATTTTTATGTAAAAAAAGAACATCTTGGAGTGTGCCGAATTTTTTGTCAGAAGACTCTATGGATTTTCAAGGATCCTTTCA